GGACAGATAAAGAAATTTCTCATTAAGTTACGTACCTACTTAAAAAAGAATAAACCTCAATTTCAAGAAATTGTATCTTCTACCAAGACATTCACCGAGGAAGCGGAAACCTTTTTGAAGGAAGCTATTCAGGAGCACACTGAACTGTTTCTACTTGAGGAACAAGCATAAATAAAATTTATAACTCTAATTCTATTGTTAGAACAAGAGTTATTCTTGCGAATTTTTTCTGATTCAAATCATTCAAAAAAGGGGTTTCTTGGTATCGCCACTTTTAAAATAGATGGAAAAAAATTGCGTCCAATAGGATTTGAACCTATACCAAAGGTTTAGAAGACCTCTGTCCTATCCATTAGACAATGGACGCTTTTCATTCCTATTTCATTCTTTCGCATTCTCCCTTTATCTTTTTTTTTTTTTTGAGAAAAAAAAAATGAAATTTTTTTAGGTAAAAAAAAAAAGAATGCATATTCGAATGGATGATGCATATAGAATAAGGAATATGGGGCGGGTAGCGGGAATCGAACCCGCATCGTTAGCTTGGAAGGCTAGGGGTTATAGTCGACGTTAATTTATCATTCTTAACGTCTCTAATTCAAAACCGAACATGAAAATTTTGTTTCATTCGGCTCCTTTATGGAAAATTGATGTATTCCCAGAAACAAAAATTAGATCCATAACATCTATGTCAGCTTTTCTTATTAAAGACACCCAAAGCCACTCGCTTTCTAGATGATCCCTCTAGAGAAGGGGGATTCTATTATCCCAAATCCGTCTAATCTAGTTACTTCGTTCCCTATTTCCACTCGAGGGATCCTGAGGAAAAGAATTAAATTTAGTTTCCACCGAGCTAAAATAATATGCTGATGGTTCTAGTAAACCAAAACTACCATTTTCTAGCTATTTGGCTTTAATCTTAGCTTATACAAGACAAAAATTGAAGATCTAGTTACGATTGGAAATGCACTTATGTTTTTTATCTTCATCCATAGATCCTTTACTTATATTTATTAATTGGAAGATTTGATCCAATTTTTTTTTTTATTATGCTTCGTGACTCTATAACCCTTTTATTCAATTGAAATTGAACTTTGGATACAAATCGTGAGAATTTCTATTTTTCCTCAAATATGCTATTGAGGGGAAAAGGATTAAACTCTTTTTAGGAAATAAAGTTTTTTTTTGATCGGAATATGAAAAACCCGAAAGACCCCTTAACTTTTTAAGTTATTAATTGAACGAATCACACTTTTACCACTAAACTATACCCGCTTCATATTCATTATTATATATGAATATACCTTTTGTCGAACAAAGGAATGAGATGCTAAGCATCAGACTCATTAAAACTTGAGCGTTGACACTTCATCCTCCCCGACCAGGGGTACTTGAAGTCGAAGTACAGAAAGTTTTTTAAAATAACCAAATTCTAATAAAGTTAGAATAAAGCAAAAAGTATCATTTTTCACTTGTTATAAGTCATTACTGACAGTCCAAAATTGAAGGAATTATTGAAGCTGGGCTATAACCACGACGAATTCCTCATTTTTTTTTACTTTCCCTTCAACTGACCCATTTTTGAATTTGAACTCGGATTAATTGGATCTTAAATGTTCAATGTCCCTTGAACAAATAAAAGAGTTATGTTATATATGTTATAACATATGTGTGTTTCATTTTTTATATTATATTATTTAATATCTGTATGTGCTTTTTTCCAGTTAAATAATTAACTAAATTGAGAAAAAAGACTCAAAATTCAAAATACTACTTAATTCAAAATACTACTTAATACTAATTAATAAATACTAAACTAAAAAAAAACTAAACTAAAAAATAAAATTATTAATTTGAATATTCTTTCATTTTCATATTGTATAGTATATTTTATAGTATTTTCTATAGTATTATATTACTAATACTAAGAAATTACACTTGGAATGGAGATAAAAATTGTCTTTATTGTTACTTGAATAACTTCAATAACAAGTATCTTTGATTTGATATAATAAAAACAAAAAATGAAATCATTTGATCTATGAAATGATTGATTCATCAGAAGTAATGTAATAACCCGGCCTGGTTAAGTACTGGCCGGGGGAATGGACTTTTCTTACAAAATGAAAATCAAGGAAGTAAGGTTTTTCAATTTAAATCTTTTTTACTTCGCCTGTCACACCACATAAAAAATTTTCAATTTGAATTGGGAGAGATGGCTGAGTGGACTAAAGCGACAGATTGCTAATCCGTTGTACGAGTTATTTGTACCGAGGGTTCGAATCCCTCTCTCTCCGCTCCCCTCGATCGCTTCAGACTTTCAAAATCTTTTTTTTTTATTCCTCACGTCCAGGATTACGGCCCGGATCATTAGATAAGAATCCAAAGATGAAGAGAGAAACAAAAAATATGACTACTGTGTAAACAAAGAGTTTGAGAGTAAGCATTACACAATCTCCAATATTTTTTTTTGAAAAGGGAAATAGATTGCCTATTTTTTATCACATACACTATGTTGACATAGTGCCCCAAAAAGAAACCAAAAAGAAAATGAAGTCTTTTCTTGAAAAAGATAATTTTTACTAATTTTTTGTTTTTGTAATGTAATAATAATAAGAAAAGCAAGATTCTGATTCCTTCATTACCAAAAATTTTTGGTATTTTTGGTCATATCCATTATTTGGTATTGTGGGGTCTTTAGAAAGTCCTTGTTTACTGGAAGGTCAGAACGAGGAAATAAGTTGATCAAAATTTATCACCGTGCGATTATTCAATATAATACAAGAACAATAATTTCTATTTTCGAATGGAGGGTTCATAATGTAAAATTTATAAGATCTTATAAATTTTTAGAAAATTTGTTTCGTATAAATCATGAATTTTTCGGAGCATTAAAGATTTTATCGAAAACTTACAGCAGCTTGCCAAACAAAGGCTAAGAGCAAAAATAGTACAGGTATGACAGGCATAACATCTACGATAGGATTGAAAAAGGCATAAGCCTCGGGCAATTTGCCGAAGAAAAAACTACTCGAAGAAAGGGTAGAATTAAGACAGATACAGATTAAACTAAAGATATTAAACATAACAAACATTTCATTCTTGTAGATTAGAAAATTAGATTTTGATTGAGTTCTTTTTATGAGGGAAAAATTAAAAGGTAGGTCAAAAAACCTTCTTGTTCTTCGAACGCTCTCAAATCAAAAATCTTCCCTTTCATTCTCAAATGAGAATACAAGGAATTTTAGTTTCATACAATATCTTAATTTAATTTTATGGAATGATCAATCATTTTTTTCTATATTTTCATGTGTTGAATCCTAGCAGTAATATATTTCATATATATTTGAATTGGGATTGACGAACGACTAATACCAATATTAGTCTTTATTAGTATCAAAGAGAAATTCGAAATCGAAATGGGGCGTGGCCAAGTGGTAAGGCAACGGGTTTTGGTCCCGTTATTCGGAGGTTCGAATCCTTCCGTCCCAGAGCGTCTACATGAGAAAGGAAAGATTCTTCTCTTTAACAAATTTCTCTTTAAGTTTGGAAATTTTTTTCTTTAATCTTGGATATAGTGTCACCTTTTGTTCTGATTTTTCTATAAAAATAAAACTTTTTTCATTTAGTTTTTCACAAATGCGATTGAGTGTACGGGTAGAAATAAAGATATTTCATTGAATTCTAAATTCAAAACAATTTTTGGGTATATCATTAAGAGACTACTATTTTAATAGTCATATTGAAGTAAGTTACTTAGGAAAACTCTTTTTTCCATGAAATCTGAATTCTCGTATTATGTAATTCATTATGGAATTCTGAATTGAAAGAGAAAAAAAGATCCTTTTCTATTTCATACTCATGAAAACAAAAATTTTTTTTTTATGAACCTGGGTACTCGAAGAAATATGAAAAATCCATATTATAAATATAGAGAAACTTATGACTTTTTCGAGTTATTGGAATAGCTTATATTTTGTTAATAACTGATTTTATTCCGGAATTGGAAAATCCAGAGGGCCGTTCTTTTTAGATTTAGAGTTTATTTGTTCGAGAAGAATTTTTTCCATAATTTAACATAACATCCCGAATGATCTGTTGAAGATTTTAATTAGATTTAAGGAAATGGATTCACTTTTCTTTTTTCTTTAGGATAGAGGGGCGAAATAACTTAAATCCTTTATAATATAAGACTTTTTTCCAGATAATTATTTACCTTTCCCTAGATACATACATAAAAAATATTTTGTATCATTGAGCCAATGACTATTCATGATTCCATATTGAATCGATTGCATACCGTTTCAAAATAAAATTTAAAATGAGAGGAGTGTTATGGTAAAACTTCGTTTAAAACGATGTGGTAGAAAGCAACGTGCGACTTGAAGGACATAATTCACTGTGGATTCTTACATCCGCCATTTTCTATAGGAATGAAGATGCTCTTGAATCGACATAGTTTGTTCTGTTCCTATTAGGAACCCAATTTGTATTGGGTTGGTAAATAGGAATAGTACATGATGGAGCTCGAGCAAAACGTATTGATTCATTTATCGGGGGGGCGAATCTAGGGTTAGTAACAATTAATAAATTAGACTACTTTGTTAAGTATATCCTCAATATAGAAGTTAAAATTTAAAATTGCAGGATTCAAATCCCAACAAGTTTGAAATAAAATAAATAACATTTTTTATATTACATTACAAGGGAAAAAATCGTTCATATTATCTTTCCATAGAAGGAAATAACAAAAAACAAAAGGTATGTTGCTGCCGTTTTGAAAAAGGGGATAAGGATCACCGAAGTAATGTCTAAACCTAATGATTTTAAAAAGTAAAGAGAAAGAATTCCGGAACAAGGAAACACTATTTTCAATTGTCTCGAATATTTTATTTTTAGTATAATGATGGAGAAAGATTCGAGACGAAACAAACAAAAGAGGTTAGAGACGACTCAAGAAATGCCTAAGGATTTACCTTCGGACTTTTTCAGAATTACCCAACTTGAGTTATGAGTACGAATGATATTTCTTTTTTTATTTTCTTTTTTTATGTAAGTAAGAACAGAAAAACTTAAATCATAGTCTAAGTCATAAATTTTTTTATATATTTTACATTATATACAGAAATATTAGAATCATTTTTTCTCGAGCCGTATGAGGAGAAAACCTCTTATACGTTTCTAGGGGGGGTTATTTATCTATATCTATCCCAATGAGCGATCTATCAAATCGTTGCAATTGATGTTCGATCCCGACGAGAAGGAAGAGATCTTCGAAAGGTGGGTTTTTATGATCCAATGAAAAATCAAACTTATTTAAACGTTCCTGCTATTCGTTATTTCCTTGAAAAAGGTGCTCAACCTACAGGAACTGTTCATGATATTTTAAGAAAAGCAGAATTTTTAAAAGAATTCATAACATAAAATAAATAAAAAAATTAGAAAAAAGAAAGGTAACTAGTATAAATTTGTGTGGTAATTATTTACTCACAATTGCTCTTTTCTTGTTCTATATGATGTTTTATATTTATTGTTTGTTGTGCCAATCCAACACAAATCCTTATTTTATGTAATTTTATTTAATTCATTTTTTTCTCAACAATTTATTCATATTGACAATGGTGTGTCGAACAAATATAATTCGATCGTAGATAAATAGATCTGTTTATTTCGATTCTTATTTATTTATGGGTTTTTCCTTTACTTCATTCAAATTATGGGTTTGCCAAATTTACTATTTGTTATATAAGATATATTTTTTTAACGAAAATCAAAAATTTTTTCTATTTTATAAAAAAGGGGGGCGGTCTTTAAATGTAAATTTTTACATTTTTTTTTATCTGTCTTTAATTTAATCCAATCCACTTTGCTATTTTGTTTAATTGATCATCTAATCTTTCCTTTATATTTCTTTTGAATTCAAAATTCAATGTTTTTACCTAGTTGTATAGTTCAATTCCATTTTTTCCACTTGTATATACATATTTATCTGGGTTGCTAACTCAATGGTAGAGTACTCGGCTTTTAAGTGCGATTATGGTTTTTTACACATTTGAATGAAGTAACGAATTCGTCCAGACTTTTGGTAGAGTCTATAAGACCACGACTGATCCTGAAAGGTAATGGATGGAAAAAACCGCATGTCGTAATAAAATAATAAGAAAAAATGGAATTGCATTTTTATTTTTCTTATTATATTCTTTCTTATTTTTATTTTATTTTTTAAGAAATTCACAGTTAAAGTTTGGTCTAGTGAATAAATGGATAGAGCTCTATGGCTCTAATTCTGGTAAAAAAAAAAAAAGCAACGAGCTTTTATTCTTAATTTGAATAATTTCCCGATCTAATTAAACGTTAAAAATAACTTAGTGCCTGATGTGGGGAAGGGGTCTCCTGTAAATGGACCTTTGATTCTTTTTTTTAAGAATAAAAAAAAAATCCTACCTATTTTCTATTATGGATTGGAAACTAATGTGTAGAAGAAACAGTATACTGACAAAAAAAATTTCCAAAGTCAAAAGAGCGATCGGGTTGCAAAAATAAAAGATTTTTTATCCTCTGATAATTTATTTAATAGAACGAAGATAAACCTATTGGATAGTAGAAGGGGAGAGGAAAAAGATCTGTTGATTGGACTCTGTATTTCCGGGGTATATATTTTTTTCATACATGATACATACTCTGTTCTGACCGTATTGCACTATGTATAATTTGATAATACAAGAAATACCTATTGTTTCTGGTTCAAGTAGAAATTGAAGTCAATGGAAGAATTACAAGGATATTTAGAAAAAGGTAGATCTTGGCAACAATATTTCCTATATCCGTTACTCTTTCAGGAGTATATTTATGCACTTGCTCATGATCATGGTTTAAATGGTTTGATTTTTTATGAACCCGTAGAAGTTTTTGGTTATGATAATAAATCTAGTTTATCACTTGTAAAACGTTTAATTACTCGAATCTATCAAAAGAATTCTTTGATTTCTTCGGTTAATTATTCTAACCAAAATTTATTTATTGGTCACACTCACAACATTTTTTTTTATTCTCATTTTTATTCTCTGATTATATCAGAAAGTTTTGCAATTATTATGGAAATTCCATTTTCCTTGCGATTAGTATCTTATTTAGAAAAAAAAGAAATACCAAAATATCATAATTTACGATCAATTCATTCAATTTTTCCTTTTTTAGAGGACAAATTATTGCATTTAAATTATGTTTTAGATATACTAATACCTCATCCCATCCATATGGAAATCTTGGTTCAAATCCTTCAGTGCGGGATTCAAGATGTTCCCTTTTTACACTTATTGCAATTCTTTCTTCACGAATACCATAATTGGAATAATCTCTCCATTACTCAGAAGAAATCTATTTATGTTTTTTCGAAAGAAAATAAAAGATTATTTTGGTTCCTATATAATTCTTATGTATTTGAGTGCGAAATTTTATTAGTGCTTATTCGTAAACAATCCTCTTATTTACGATTAACTTCTT